CCTCCTAGACAATAAAATATGTTGACATGAGGAGGAACATATTTACTAGTTATATCATCTGCAATCGCCTGAATCTCGAGACGCTCCTCGAACCAATCATATACTTTATTGAGATAGGTAAACCAAGGGGACTCCCCCTCTGAGAACCGTATATGAGAATTTCATCTCGTACGGCTCAAGCAGAAACACCCCAATACTGATTGCAATGGATATATAATAAAAAAATGGAAACTTTCTTATTTATCCACTTGATTCAATCGTCTCTGAAGATACGAAGGAACCAAAATCCGAAATCTCTTCTTTGTTGTGATGATAATGCCAAAATATCAAGTTGGCTCATCTGTCTTTATGTTGATCGTTACAGGCCTCTTGAATCTTCTATTCCCCTATTTATTTGTTATTTGATTTGTTGTTTTTGTTTGTGCGTAATGCAGATTGACTATTGTTTTGTTTACTATTTTGATAGGAATTCTCTTGTTGAGACCCTACGAATCGATTGAAACCTCAGATTCATACTAGAACCACGATGATTCAATAAAATCCAAAAACTAAGACCAAGGGTTCTATGAGTAAGAAATATTTGATCATCACTTATTTAATGAATGTATGTAATGACTAAAAATCCAGAGAAAGATTTGTCCTTCGGTCAAAATAAGCATGATCCTGAAGGAAGGAAAATCGTTCAATTTATCAAATACCCCTTTGTTTGAATGTTTGAAAATTTTTGAAGTCCGGTCGCGAGGTCTGAATAGTAGGTATGAATCATAGTTCAAATATTTCTTGATCTATTTCATATATTCCGTGCTCCAGATACTAGGATGAATATCCGACGAGGCAGAACCATCTCTACCGAGATGACAGACCCATTCTCTGTACTATCAATAGGATCAATTATAACAAGTCGCACACTCATATTCCGGAAATACCCAAACAACGGAATTCCACGGTCGAACTACCAGAATGGACTATAAATCTGAGTCCTAAGTGATTCATTTTTGATTGAAAAGCTAGGGCTTCATGGTTCTTATAGACCTAACTCATTGAAATTCCATCCAGTAAAACGGAAGAATTATAAATCTCCAAAATAATAGATAGGAATATTGCAAATAGAGCCATTGCGACACCCATAAATGGGGTGGTTCCCCATCCAGGAGCCACTTTACCATATTCCGAATTCAATGGTTTCAATAAATCCCCTACAATAGTTCGTCTTGGCCCAGATCTAGAACTACCCTCAACGGTTTGTGTAGCCATAAATACTATTTCATTGGTTGAGATCTGTTGACTTTGTATACTATTCCGTTGTAAATAAACGATCTTATCGTAGCATAGATCCATCGCGATCTTGAAATTTCTAATAATGGAAACAGCAACCTTAGTCGCCATCTCCATATCTGGTTCACTTGTAAGCTTTACAGGGTACGCCTTATATACCGCTTTTGGGCAACCCTCTCAACAACTAAGAGATCCATTCGAGGAACACGGGGACTAATTGAAGTAATGAGTCCCCCATATGGGGGACTCATTACTTCAATTAGGATAATGAAAAATCATTTCATCTTTTTAGTCGGGACCTTAGGCGGCTCTCGAAAAAATATAGCGAAAAAAATTATCCCTAAAGTCGATACTAACAGGAATGTATAAACCAATGCTTCCATGGATTCGATCGTGGTTTACAATTATAGCTTCCACACCTGTTCATTTGGGATCATTTCCCAGACAAAGAAAGGACAAGAGCAAAGAAAGGCGATGATGAAAATCAATATTTCTGCGGTACCTTCTGTCAAATAAAAAAATCAAATATAGAGGCGAAAGATACCATAGCAATGTTGTATCAGACTACCTGTCTCCTTGTAGTTGGATCTCCAATTTTTTGGAATGTTCCAAATTCCACTTGAGCATCCAAATCTGGGTCAATACCAGCAAAAACATCTCTGAACAAGGTTCTAGCACCATGCCAAATGTGTCCGAAAAAGAAGAGCAAAGCAAACGTAGCATGTCCAAAAGTGAACCAACCCCTTGGACTGCTCCGAAAAACACCATCGGATTTCAAAGTAGCACGATCCAATTCAAAAATTTCACCCAATTGGGCACGTCTAGCATATTTTTTCACAGTAGCAGGATCGCTATAGCTGACTCCATTGAGTTCGCCACCATAGAACTCAACAGTTACACCCACTTGTTCGACACTATACTTCGATTCTGCCCTTCTAAAAGGAACATCGGCTCTAACAATTCCGTCTCCGTCTACCAAAACTACTGGAAATGTTTCAAAAAAAGTAGGCATACGACGTACAAAAAGTTCATGCCCTTCTTTATCTCTAAAAATAGGGTGTCCTAACCATCCAACAGCTATTCCATCCCCGTTGTCCATTGAGCCTGCTCTGAATAATCCACCTTTCGCCGGATTATTACCGATGTAATCATAGAAAGCTAATTTTTCAGGAATTTTAGACCAAGCTTCCGATAAACTCAGATTCTCGGATAGACCGGCGCCAACTCTTCGATATATTTCTTGCTGGAAGTATCCCTGATCCCACTGATAACGAGTGGGACCAAATAATTCGATCGGGGTAGTTGCTGAACCATACCACATAGTTCCAGCAACAACGAAAGCTGCAAAAAAGACAGCAGCGATACTACTGGAAAGGACAGTTTCAATATTGCCCATACGTAATCCTTTGTATAGACGTTGGGGTGGGCGGACACTAAGATGGAATAGACCCGCCAATATGCCCAATGTACCTGCTGCAATATGATGAGAGGCTATTCCTCCCGGAACAAAAGGATCAAAACCTTCCGCGCCCCACGCTGGATTTACAGATTGTACTTTTCCGGTTAGGCCATAAGGATCGGACACCCATATTCCAGGACCATACAAGCCTGTTACATGAAATGCGCCAAACCCAAAGCAAGCCACCCCTGAGAGAAATAAATGAATTCCAAAGATCTTGGGCAAATCCAAAGAGGGTTTTCCCGTACGTTCATCACAGAATATTTCTAGGTCCCAATACACCCAATGCCAGATAGCTGCTAAGAAGCACAAGCCGGAAAACACAATATGTGCCCCGGCCACACCCTCGTAACTCCAAATACCCGGATTCGTTATAGTTCCTCCTGTGATACTCCAACCGCCCCACGAGTTGGTTATTCCTAAACGAGTCATGAAGGGTATAACGAACATACCTTGTCTCCACATTGGATCAAGAACGGGGTCAGAAGGATCAAAAACTGCTAATTCGTATAGAGCCATCGAACCGGCCCAACCCGAAACGAGAGCTGTATGCATTATATGGACAGAAAGCAGCCGACCAGGATCATTCAATACGACGGTATGAACACGATACCAAGGCAAACCCATGAAAATACCCCTTTCTCAAAAAAAAATAGACACTATGTAACTTTATCGCATTGGAAATAACTATGCTATGGACCTCACCTTTTCGTTGGATTATCTCGAAACAAGGGTTAATATTTATTCTGTTACGTTGGTAATAATTGAACAATTCTGTTCGTAGGAACAAAGAGAAGCAGATCTATTCTATACCCAATAAGTACCAATACGCAATGGGGCGATTCGTCCTATTTTTTGTGAGCGAATGTATAGATACTTGTTTATCATTCGAACGATCCGTTCGTAAGAATTTTCCTTTATTCCGTCTTCCTCCAGGAATCTTCCAATTGATCGATAAAATACGATAAATGACAATATTATGAAGACAATAAACCCATTGTTTATTACGTTTCCACATCAAAGTGAAATAGGGTACTTAACTCCTTTTTCTTTCATTTAATGCCCATTGGTGTTCCAAAAGTACCTTTTCGGAGTCCTGGAGAGGAAGATGCAGTTTGGGTTGACGTATAGTGTGACTTGTCAGACATATTGGGTCATATGGGATTTCCCCGTTTTCTCCCCCGATCGAGATATCCTCTATTTCGCCCAAGAAAGATTGATTGAACCATCAATAATTCGAAGCGTGAAGTGCAATTAGATCAATTTATTTTTGCTTGGGGGATCAATATTATCAATTAAAAGAATTTATGGTTGGCTTGGACCAATAAAATGAAGTATACAGGCTCCGTTCAGAAAATACCAAATTGGGAATCTATGTATGATTCCCACCCTATCATAAATGATTCCTTTATACCCTATGAGTGATCTCGTCAATCAATGGAATGGAATAATATGGTAAATACATCGAATATTTGGTGGAAGGCATAAAACAAATTGAAAAAGAAGGAAGTCGTAGCAAAAAGAAGTGGTACTGGAATCATTTGTCCTATATGTACAAATAGAATTCGGGCAGATCTTTACCCGGAGTAGAGCATAAACCTAAAAGAGTTGAAGAGGCCCATTCGGGAACAAGAAAATTACATCGTGATTTGGATCTCGATGAAACAATACATCAATGAGAGGTTAGTTCGATAAGTTCGGTGAATTCTTTTTTATAGGGAAGCAAGTAAAAACTCGTGTTTCTTGAAAATGGAAGAAAAAGCCCCTTCATTAGGAAAAAGCCTGCTACGAAAAAAGAAATAGGGCTGGAATCGACACATTTCTCTCAATTTTGATTTTTTGAACCGTATGCATCCAAAGGTGCGTGTACGGTTCCTAAGGAATACAATTTTGTCCTAATCAACCGACTTCATCGAGAAAGATTACTTTTTTTAGGCCAAGAAGTTGATAGCGAGATCTCCAATCAACTTGTTGGTCTCATGGTATATCTCAGCATAGAAGATGATACCAAGGATCTGTATTTGTTTATAAATTCTCCCGGCGGATGGGTAATCCCAGGAATAGCTATTTATGATACTATGCAATTTGTGCCACCAGATGTGCATACAATATGCATGGGATTAGCCGCTTCAATGGGATCTTTCATCCTGGTCGGAGGAGAAATTACCAAACGTTTAGCATTCCCTCACGCTTGGCGCCAATGAGTTTTTTGATTTGGACTATGCCTTCGCCATATGGAATATGAATAAAATAATTAAGTCATAATAGCATGGCATTTCAAGTTCGATATGAGCAAACTATTATTATCATTATATAATATGAGATTATGTATCGGAATAGTAGTATGAAAGAAAGGTTATTTCCGATTTGATCTTATGTATCGGGGTCCGTTTCAGCGTCACAAACCTTTTTGCTTCCACACCAGAAGTCTCTTTCCAATATTTATGTTATGAAAGAGTGTGAAAAAGGATCATTTTTTACTTAATTTTTATTTGATCGGATCAGAAAGAAACTTTGGGATTGCTGAATCACAAACGAGATAAATATATAAAGCAACGGAACCATCATAGTATTTTTGATTACTCCGAAAGGAAGGATGGTAAATAGATCATTTAACGATCTGGTCTGATGGATTCGACTTGTCTCTTTCTTCGACGAAAGAAGAGAAAAAGAAATTCCATTGCAGAGCCGTATGCAATGCACAAAAAATGCCTGTACGGTTGTTTAATTCTACTCCCTGCTTGTTATTCTTTATCCCCTCCCACAATCATGCGAGGTAGAGGAATCATTCATTATGTTATATCATCAGGGTTATGATCCATCAACCTGCTAGTTCTTTTTATGAGGCACCCACAGGAGAATTTATCCTGGAAGCGAAAGAACTACTAAAACTCCGCGAAACCCTCACAAGGGTTTATGTACAAAGAACGGGCAATCCTTTATGGGTTGTATCCGAAGACATGGAAAGGGATGTTTTTATGTCAGCAACAGAAGCCCAAGATCATGGCATTGTTGATCTTGTAGCAGTCGAAAATACCGCGGATTTGACATAAATCTTTGATTCCATTTCGAAATTTGAATGAACCATTATTTGATCTTTTATCTTCTTACCTGAATAAAATAGTAAATGGAAGTAATTGATAATCATCCGGTTAGGATCGATCTAAACCAACCCATTCTGTATATGATTCAGCATGCCAACTATTAAACAACTTATTAGAAACATAAGACAGCCAATCAGAAATGTCACGAAATCCCCTGCTCTTCGAGGATGCCCTCAGCGTCGAGGAACATGTACTAGGGTGTATGTGCGACTCGTTCAGATCATGAGCTAGAACAAATGAGACAATTTTTACAGTATCAATGACCCGTACCAATGAATAGGGTAGAATAGAATAACCCTATTCACTATCTAAAAATAAAGATCTCTCATATACCGCTATTGTGTATGGAATTTATGGTTTCCGTTGGTGCAAATCCAATCACCTCGATTTGAGATGAAAAGCAATTCCCCATTGGTAGCAAATGGTTATCCATTAAGCGGGGAAAATGATATTCTATTTAAAAAGCAGAAAGATTATGCTCCTACTCTTGCAAGAACGGACTAACAGGGTCAGGGTCAGCTACCTTACCTATTCAACCTTCATAATTAAATGCCGTCACTGTATGGATAGATCTCATTGTAAAAAGACCTATTACTGGATAATTCATGGGTAGAGCCAAAGAGTGTGAACTGTACAAGTTACCAATAACATTGATTAAATGAGGAAAGGGGCTCCGGTGTATAGAGAGGACCTCACCGTTTAAGAAGTAACCATAGAAACGATGGAAACCACTATTTATCCATTTACTCTATTATTTTATACCTAACATCGGTACAATTTCTGAGGTGAAATGCCTGGAAGAAATAAAAAAATCGTGGTTGGGAAGGTTATAGTAGCAAAAGCCATTGGAATTTGTATTTTATACATCGGAAGAATCCGTTTTGTTATTAATAAACCAAGGAGAGGGGAAAAGAATGACTGAAAGAAATCAATTAGTTATTCATCAAAGTTTCATTTGATTCAATGACCAGAGTTAGACGAAGATATAGAACTTGGAGACGTAGAACAAAAATTCGTTTATTTGCATCAACCTTTCGGGAGGCTCATTCAAGACTTACTCGAACTACTACTCAACAGAAAATGAGAGCTTTGGTTTCCACTCATCGGGATAGAGGCAGGCGAAAGAGAAGTTTTCGTAGTTTGTGGATCACTCGGATAAATGCAGTAACTCGTGAGAATAGGGGATCCCGTAGTTATAGTCGATTAATACTTGATCTGTACAAGAGGCAGTTGCTTCTTAATCGTAAAATACCTGCACAAATAGCTATATCAAATAGGAATTGTCTTGACACGATTTCCAATGAGATCATCAAATAAGGAGATTGGAAGGAATTCACCGGAATGCTTTAAACGGGGTTCCCCGGAGAATGAACTCCGGGAGGGTATAGTAGAAATTCATATAATAAGATAAGTAGTAGGAATGAACGAACACCTTTCAATAGATTTCTTCTTCCCCCATTCTTTTTTTATTATTATTACGGTGCGACAATCTCGCAGCTTTTTCGAACAAAACATCAATCTGAGTTCCAATTCGAGTTTTGATTCGATTGAGGAATCGGCTTATTTATTTCTGGTTCTAGGACTAGTAGTTCTAGAGATCGACTCGGTTCTCTCAAATCTCTCAAATTGTTTCTCATTATTAAGAAAAGGTAACGAAGATAAAATACGAGCTTGTTTTATAGCAATAGTAATTAATCGTTGTTGTTTCAAGGTTAATCTATTCACTCGTCTAGATAATATTTTTCCTTGTTCACTAATAAATTGACTAATTAAACTCATGTTTCTATAATCAATCCGATCCCCCGATCCAATTGGGGGCAAACGCCTATGAAAAGATCGCCTAGATTTACGAAAGGGCCGCTTGGGTTTATCCATGATTTTTTTCTTATTTCTAAAATCCTATTTCTTCATTCATTTCGGATCCAACCGAAATAGGATTTGATTTGTGTAATTTCTTCCTCTTCCTTGGAAGAGTGACACACGCGTTCCGTTCGATTTATTTCTTTATCTCCCCATGAATCGTATGCTTGTAACAATAAGGGCAGAATTTTTTCAAGTCCAATTGACTCGGTGTATTGTGTCGATTCTTTTGAGTAATATATCTGGAAATGCCCCGCGATTCTTTATTCAAACCATTTCGGACACAACTGGTACATTCCAAAATAACTACTACTCTGACATCTTTACCCTTAGCCATGAACCTCCTTTAGATTTTTGATTCACTCAATTCTTCTATTTTCGATTCGAACAGAAGCCAAGAAGAAGAAAGGAATGAAACGAAAAGTTGCTAACTCGAAATCGATTCAATTATGAAAGATTTCGTTGCAATCAATAGAGTCATAAAATTATTAAGTAATACAATTATTTCTAACTATCAATTATTCCTAATCTCAGTATTTCATTTACTATCTTGTATGATCTTGAACAGCCTGCCCTCGACCCACACTTCTATTTCTGTTCTCCCTATATTAATTCTATCCTGAACTCGAGTTTCGATGAGGTTCAATCCACTTTTATTCTTTCTCTTTCTTTCCTATCCTAACCTAATCCTAAACAACTGAAAAAGAGGGGGATTAGTCACAGCTAATTTATTGTATCTCTAATCTTCTTAATCTCTTCCCATGTCAATAACTAGAATGAGAAAAAGGGGAATGTCAACGCATCTGGGAATAAACGATTAATCTCTATCAATAGACCCGCCAAAGACCCGAACCATAGAGTAGCTAGTACAGGTGCTGTGGAGAGATATGTTTTTATATCTCGCATTGAAAATCCTCCTTCTTTTTCTTTAACTTTATTGACTTTATTCTATATTGTAATACATATATGATCAGATGCATATGTAGTTAAAGATCATTTGTATTTGTACGGGGAATCCCTAACTAAAATGGATATCTATATACAATGATCCGGTAGATGAGATCCACCTGTCCCTGAAACAGAAAAAGATAAACACTTCTTCCTGAGCATTACTGATAAATATTAATTCCTTTATATGTTAGGTATGTATATAATTCTTTATTATATAAGGTCGAAGAAATGGAAAGGAAAAACAAATTCTATCTAGATAGAGGAAATTACGATGTGGAAAACAAGACAGGGATTCCCTACAATGGCACTGTACAACAAATGAAAGGGGTGTAGCGCAGCTTGGTAGCGCGTTTGTTTTGGGTACAAAATGTCACGGGTTCAAATCCTGTCATCCCTACCTATTACCCATCCTATGGACAGTAACGAGGGGTCAATTGAGATCGATTAAAATTGGACCTAATCTATCATTTTATGATACTATACATACAAGATGTATTGGGGGTACGAAAAGAATCCTTTTCTTGACATTCGTATCTCCCATCATAATAAAGCGCTCTTAGTTCAGTTCGGTAGAACGTGGGTCTCCAAAACCCGATGTCGTAGGTTCAAATCCTACAGAGCGTGATTCTTTTAATTTAATGTCGAATCACAATAAAATAACTTCACTAACTTGAACTGCAACCTGCATTTGACCTCCTGGAAATGAAAGAGGAGGTCAATCAAAAAAAGAGATGATGTTACTCAATTAAAGGTCCAACTGATCACCGCGTCTGTATTGTAAATACGCAGTTACGAATAATCCGGCCAAGGTAATAGGAATTAGACCTAACACAATTCCAAATAGAAAAACTTCAATCATTTCAATTTGTTTGAAAGAAGAGAAAAAGAGAGGTAATATCTATCTCTAAATATTAATCCGAATCGCCCATGAATCTCAATAACCAAGAATTGGCAATTGACACAGGAAGGAACATAGAATACCGGGAATCTCACAGAAATACTCATTTTTATGAATTGTTCATTCAATTAATTTGAATTTCAAATAAGTCGTATCTTGCTCAGACCAATCAATAGAGCTGGGGTTATAGTTGAAGCAGCCAGTAGAAAACCGAAATAACTAGTTATAGTAGTCATGGAGGGGCTAAATGATATATGTTCTTTTTTATACATATGTTTATAAAGCACTTACCTAAGTTTCCATTTTTGCGAGATCCAATGACAAGAAAAAATACCAATTAATTGACAGAATCAGTTCCAATTGAAAGTTCTTGATTCATCCGCCATTATAGACGGCACTAAAAAAGAGAGAGTAAAGGGGTAGAGATGGATTCGTCATCTGTAACATCTATGG